AAACGAAGTCATAGGCACGTAGGTTCAGAGCCAGGCCAACTACGCCAATAGCACTCATCCATAAACCGGTGACGGGTACAAATAGCATAAAGAAATGTAACCAACGTTTATTGGAAAAAGCAACACCAAAGATTTGGGACCAAAAGCGGTTAGCAGTGACCATTGAATAAGTTTCTTCCGCTTGAGTTGGGTTAAAAGCTCGGAAGGTATTTGCACCATCACCATCTTCAAATAGAGTATTTTCTACAGTAGCCCCATGAATAGCGCATAGCAGAGCTGCACCTAATACTCCGGCAACTCCCATCATATGAAAGGGGTTCAACGTCCAATTATGAAATCCTTGGAAAAAAAGGATGAATCGAAATATAGCTGCTACACCAAAACTCGGTGCAAAGAACCAACCAGATTGTCCCAGTGGATAAATAAGGAATACGGAAACAAAAACTGCGATTGGACCAGAGAATGAAATTGCATTATAAGGCCGCAATTGAACAGACCGAGCAAGTTCAAATTGACGTAACATGAAACCTATTAGTGCAAAAGCCCCATGGAGAGCGACAAAAGTCCACAGACCACCTAATTGACACCAACGAGTAAAATCCCCTTGTGCTTCTGGTCCCCATAGTAGCAACAAAGAGTGTGCTAAACTATTGGCAGGGGTGGAAACCGCTGCCGTTAAGAAATTGCAACCTTCCAAATAGGAACTAGCCAATCCATGGGTATACCAAGAAGTTACAAAAGTAGTCCCTGTAAACCAACCCCCTAAAGCGAAATAAGCACAAGGAAAGAGCAATAGGCCGGACCATCCTACAAAAACGAAACGGTCCCTTCGTAACCAGTCGTCCATAATATCAAATAGATCATTTTCTTCTTTAGTAACTCTACCAAGGGCTATAGTCATAGTGATCCTCCTATTCAATTACTTCAACCATTTCCGAGCACCTCATATTACTTCCAAGGCATATGATAGTTTGATTATCTGTGGACGATTTCTTTTTCGTTCAATGCCCTTTTTCAATGGTCTCGAAGATAGAAGTTTTGCATTTTTATCTATGGGGTCACAACCGAAGTCGTGGTAAATCCATGAATTTCATTAGATTCATTTTTCTTATACTATAGAAATAAAGAAATAAACATTTGAATTCAGCATTATTCTATGATTCCTATTTCAAAGCCTATCTTTTAAGGGAAAAATAACCCCTCTTTTCTCATTCGCTCTCTATTGCATGGGTGGAAGAACAAAAATAGGATTCTGAAAAAAAAAAGAAAGATATTGAAAAGAAAAATGGACTTTCGAAATCCATTTTTATGTGTAACGGAAAAGAGTTGCGATTTCTTCTTATTCCTATAGAACATCTAGTAACAAGAATATGAAATCATAAATAGCGAAAAATTCTTGCCTTGTGCGGTCTAAGTCTAAGGAAATACAAAAAATCCGCTTATACAACAATTTCATCCACATCGAATTTATATATCAGAATAGCGGATAGAGGCATCATTCAAGAGGTCAGGTCTACTTACTTTATTTTTCTTTCCAATTTTATGGTAGGTTTGATAAGAATTTTTTTCTATAACCTGCTTGTTTTATTCTAACAAGTCCTATAGGGAAATGCCCGCTGAAGAGAAAATATATCTGATTGTCTCTTAGCCTATATCGAATTTTAGAAAGAAGAAACAAGAATTTTCTCCTTTTTTTTATTAACATTAAGAAAAAAGAATATAACTAAAATGGAATTGGCAATATAATTTTTATGCACGTTTGAAATGAAAAAAGGAAGGATTTTTTGTCATCGTTATTTCTTGCCTCTGTCATATCACGAAAACCTTTCGATTTGGAACGGGGAGAGATGGCTGAGTGGACTAAAGCGGCGGATTGCTAATCCGTTGTACAATTTTTTTGTACCGAGGGTTCGAATCCCTCTCTTTCCGCCCCCTGGGATCGTTTGGGACTTTCGAATTGTAAGGAATTCTAACCCCCGAATTTTCTCATAGATAAATGTACGAAATAAATCCAATTTGTAAGAAAAAATTCCCAAAAATTTTGGATTTTTACTCCTCACGTCCAGGATTACGTCCTGGGTCATTAGATAAGAATCCAAAGATAAAGAGGGAAACAAAGAATATCACTACTGTATAAACAAAGAGTTTGAGAGTAAGCATTACATAATCTCCAAGATTTTTTTTTAAGGAATAGATTACCCGTTTTTCCTTACCGCACAGATCCACTAGGATGGTTTTTTTATTTTGACACCTAAAGAATGCAAAAATCAATTCTTAAAAAAAATTGCAAGAATTGCTTTATAATAAGCAGTCTTATCAATATAAAAAATTAGTTTAAGTATTGTGTGGGTACCTAAACTACTCAATGTAGGTGCAGGGGGTAGAAAGGCTGATCCAAATTTATTGTTGCAGCTATACATTCAATGTAGAAGAATTTGAATTTTAGAATCGAAAGTTTATTTTATAATATAAGACTTCTCGGCTCTTCTACAGTTTTTCATTTTTTTGGAATGAATACATCATTCCATTTTGGAGACAGAACAGAATAGTAAAGATTTCATCGAAAACTTACAGCAGCTTGCCAAACAAACGCTAATAGAAAAAAGAGTACAGGTATGACAGGCATAACATCCACGATTGGATTGAAAATGGCATAAGCTTCGGGTAATTTAGCTAAGAAAAAACTAGTCGGATAAAGACCAGAATTAAAACAGATAGAGGTTAAACTAAGTATATTAGGCATAACAAGCATTTCGTTCTTGTAGAGTAGATAATTGGATTTTAATTGAGTTATTTTTCTAAGGGAAAAAGGAAAAGAAAAGGTGGATTCAAAATCCTTTTTTCTTCGCACTTTCCCAAACACAAAATACCTCCTTGTATTCGCATTCTCAAATGAGAATGGAAGAAATTCGACTTTCATATAATATCTTAATAGAATTCCATGCAATGATCAATGCATTTTTTGGATTCTATATTATCCGCATGTTTAGAATCCTAGCAAGAAAATATCCCTCGTTTTTTAGGTAATTGAAGTGGGATTGACGAATAATATATAATAAAAATACTGTTTATTAGTGTCGCATAAAAGAAATGGGGCGTGGCCAAGTGGTAAGGCAGCGGGTTTTGGTCCCGTTATTCGGAGGTTCGAATCCTTCCGTCCCAGATTTTTTTTCATGAAACTAAAGATAGAATCATATTGTGCCCTGCACGACACAAAAGCTTATTAAAGAGAATAATTATTTCTTATGAACTCTTAAATTAGATGCATTTCTAAGGATTCTTTTTCTTTCTCAGAAAACAAAATCAAGTGTCAAGTCCAGTCAAATTGAATATCTTTATTTTTCATTAAAAATTTTTGTCTGTCAGGCACATTCAAGATATGCTCCTACTACTCATTACTCATATGTGTATGTGTTTTGAATATGTGTTTTGAAATTCGAACTTTTTAGATAAACTTTATGCTCTGTATCCATGAAGTGGGAATTCTTACAGGATACATTTGACACCTAATGTGAAGAAAAGGGGGTTTCCATTCTACGGATAGAGACTAGATTTTTCTATTTTAGGCATTATCAGATTTGCAAATATCTATTTCTAAATCAATGGAATGTGAGGATTAGAGATAAATTCATATATTTTGTCTACTCGACTTTGGAATTGATTGAAAAACATAAATTTATGAGGGAAAACACTGTATAAAAAATCAGATCTATCCCTTTATCATACAGATAGATTTTTGTTTTGTTGTATTCTTAGTAAAAAAGAGGGGTTTTTCTTTGGTTAAGCGAAAACGATCTTGATTTGTGATTCTTTAAATATCCGGAATGATCCATTCCGGTAAGGATAAGGTAAGAACTGTTCGTTGAATAGAATAGAATGGATTCAAAAAAAAATCATACTTTTCTGATTTTTAATTTTTAGTTCTTTCTGTTACCTAAAAGAAAGAATGCTATAAGTAAAAGCAAAGACCTTAATTTTACTTTACACTAATTTTTTTTACTTCATTTTTTCTTTCTTTTGTTACTCCTGTTATTCCAGTCGAATAACTATGAAAAGTTTATAACTAATAAAAAACTGTTAATCTTTTCATTGGCATAGTTTATTTGTTGGAGAAGAGTTAATTCTTCTCATTTTAGGATTGATCATCTCGAGTTCTCCGTTGAGGATGGAAATTCAATAATAAATAAGTCTTAAGCAAACTATTTTTTTCCTCTTTTTCAAACTATGTTTCATTCATATGATAGAATAGGGGTTTAAATAAATGGGATTCTTGCGGAGTCTTCCCCAATAAATACTTATTTCTTTTATCCATATTTCTCCATAGATAGCAAGTTTGAATTAGTATACAGAACCAATGACTATTCATGATTCCATCCATATTGGATCAATTCTCGATACCACTTTGCAATGAAATTAGAGGAATGTTATGGTAAAACTTCGTTTAAAACGATGTGGTAGAAAGCAACGTGCGACTTGAAGGAGATGATCGATTGTGGATTTTGCTATCCACCATTTTTCATAATAATGAAAATGCTCTTGGCTCGACATAGTCTGTTCTATTTGTCCCGAACCGAATTTGCGCTGGGTTGTTTGTAAGTAAATAGTACACGATGGAGCTCGAGAAGACAGAATTTATTTTTTATCAAGGGAAAGAATCTAGGGTTAGTGAAAACTAATAAATTAGGCCAACTTTGTCAGTCTATCCTTAATATAGAAATTGAAAGGTTAAAATAAGAAAAGTCTAATTTTTGAAGATTGGAAAACTTTTTCGATTAAAAGTTTATTAGAATCAATCGTTCATATTCGATTTCTCTAGAAGAGGAAAATGCTTTATTGAAGGAAATAAGAAAAAAAGAAAGGGTATGTTGCTACTCTTTTGAAAGAAAAAAGAATAGGAATTCCCGAAGTAATGTCTAAACCCAAGGATTTCACAAATCAAAGATAAAGGATTCCGGAACAAGTAAACATGATTTTCAACCATCTCAACAATAGAATTAGATCAGAATAAGGAATAAAAGTCAATTTGTTCGAGATGAGATAAAGAAAAGAGTTTAGAGACGACTCAAAAAATTTCGAAGGATTTCTCTTTTGAATTCTGTCAGTCAAAATTAGCCAACTTGAGTCATGAGTATAAATGAAATTTGTTTTTTCTTCTATAAGGAAATTAATGCAAGTCATAGTCAGATTTCTATCTTATAGATAGAAATTCGAATCATTTTCTCGAGCCGTATGAGGAGAAAACCTCCTATACGTTTCTAGGGGGGGCATTGTTTATCTACATCTATCCCAATAAGCTGTCTATCGAATCGTTGCAATTGATGTTCGATCTCGAAGAGAAGGAAGAGATCTTCAAAAAGTTGGTTTTTATGATCCCATAAAGAATCAAACTTGTTTAAATGTTCCAGCTATTCTCTATTTCCTTGAAAAAGGTGCTCAACCTACAAGAACTGTTTATGATATTTTAAGGAAAGCAGAATTCTTTAAATATAAAGAAAGAACTTTGAGCTAATTGAAGAACTAAATGAATAAAAAATAAAAAAGTAGGGGAGGGTCATTAATATCCCTTAATTATTTAGACACAATTTACCTCTTTTTTAGTCCTATTTTTTTGCTGCATTTATATCGTGCCAATCCAACAAAAGCCCTTATTTAATTTCCTTATTTGTATCTAATTGGTTTTCTTACCATTGTATTTCTATTGACAAAGGTCTATTTAACAGCTAGAATTTGTAGCTAGATAGGTCTCTTTATCGTCACTACATATTAGGTATTTCTGTCTACACTTTGCTCAAATGATGGGGTTGCCCCCCCTTGCATGTACTTTCATATAACATTTTTCTATTTAAATGTTAAAAAAATAACAATTTTGCTATTATGATTGGGGCCACTCTTTTTTTAACCTTAGTGAAATTTAACCGATCTGTTTATTTTGCTATTTGAGTGTTTTTAATGGGTGATAAAACCTTTCTTTTGCTGTCTTGCTAATTCAATGTTTTGTCAGGAGCGGCCGGTGTAATTCCATCGATTTTTTGATTTCGATCGTATCTAAGATCCTATTTTATCTGGGTTGCTAACTCAATGGTAGAGTACTCGGCTTTTAAGTGCGACTATGATCTTTTATACATTTGGATGAAGCAACAAATTCGTCCAGACTCTTGGTAGAGTCTAGAAGACCACGACTGATCCTCAAAGGTAATGAATGGAAAAAATAGCATGTCGTAATAAAATCAATTTCTTTTTTTTTTTTGAATAAAAAAATTCCGATTTTCTGGGTCTAGTGAATAAATGGATAGAGCCTGGCTCTAATTCTGGTAAAATAAAAAGCAACGAGCTTAACTTCTTAATTGAAATGATTCCCCGATCTAATTAGACGTTAAAAATAGATTAGTGCCTGATGCGGGGAAAGGTTGGGTTTTCCTATCGGTGGACCCTTTCATTTTTTTTTAGGAATCCTAATTATTCTTGATTATGGATTGAAAAGGAATGTTATGAATTGAATGTGTAAAAGAAGCAGTATATTGATAAAGAGACTGTATTCCAAAGTCAAAAGAGCAATTGGCCTGCAAAAATAAAAGATTTGTTCTTTTTTGTAATTAGAACAAACATAAACTAATTAGATAGAAAAGGAGCAGAAAAAGATCTATGTATTAGACTCCTTTTCTTTTCAGGGTTTGTTTTAAAAAATGGAACACCCTGTTCTGACCATATTGCACTATGTATCATCATTTGATAAATCGAGAAATGCTTTTTTTCTCTGATTCAAGTAGAAATACAAATGGCAAAATTCGAAGGGTATTCAGAAAAACAGAAATCTCGTCAACAATACTTTGTTTACCCATTTCTCTTTCAGGAATATATTTATGCATTTGCCCATGATTATGTATTAAATAGTTCCGAACCTGTGGAAATTATTGGTTGTAATAACAAGAAATTTAGTTCACTACTTGTGAAACGTTTAATTATTCGAATGTATCAGCAGAATTTTTGGATTAATTCGGTTAATTATCCTAACCAAGATCGATTGTTGGATCACAGCAATCATTTTTATTCTGAGTTTTATTCTCAGATTCTATCTGAGGGGTTTGCAATCGTTGTAGAAATCCCATTCTCGCTAGGACAATTATCTTGTCCGGAAGAAAAAGAAATACCAAAGTTTCAAAATTTACGATCTATTCATTCCATATTTCCCTTTTTAGAAGACAAATTTTTGCATTTACATTATCTATCACATATAGAAATACCCTATCCTATCCATTTTGAAATCTTGGTTCAACTCCTTGAATATCGGATCCAAGATGTTCCATCTTTGCATTTATTGCGATTCTTTCTCAACTATTATTCAAATTGGAATAGTCTTATTACTTCAATGAAATCCATTTTTCTTTTTTCAAAAGAAAATAAAAGACTATCTCGATTCCTATATAACTCTTATGTATCAGAATATGAATTTTTCTTGTTGTTTCTTCGTAAACAATCTTCTTGCTTACGATTAACATCTTC